CAATGAATAGCAGCATAAGATCCATTGAGTTCTCTTCGCACTCCTTTGTGAAAGAGTAGAATGAGAAAGCTAATGAATCTTAAACCCATTGATAAAAAGAAAAAAAGAGGATAAATACTATAGTTAGTGAATAAAAGAGGGTTTGGGGATAGAGGGACTTGAACCCTCACAACTTATAAAGTCGACGGATTTTCCTTTTACTAGAAATTTCATTGTTGTCAGTATTGACATGTAGAATGGGACTCTCTCTTTATCCTCGTCCGATTAATCCACTTTTTAAAAGATCTCGAAAACTATGAATTGAAGGATTTGATTACTCAATATTCGATTGGAATGGGTTCACAATAATTCTAAAAAAATTCAGAATTTTCTATTTCATAATCATTCCTAATTTCATTCTAAAAAAGAATAAAGAACCTATATTATGATATGGGTTCCGTGATTAATCGTTTGCTATGTCAGTATCTATACGTGTGTATTAGATGTATAAAGCCCTTACTTTCTCTAAATTTAGAGAGAGTTCCACTACCAACACAACGTAATCAACTCGATTCGTTAGAACAGCTTCCATTGAGTCTCTGCACCTATCCTTTTCCTTTGGATTCTAGTTCGAGAACCACTTGTTTTCTCAAAACACGGATTTGGCTCAGGATTGCCCTTTTTTAATTCCAGGGTTTCTCTGAATTTGGAAGTTACCACTTAGCAGGTTTCCATACCAAGGCTCAATACAATCAAGTCCGTAGCGTCTACCGATTTCGCCATATCCCCATTTTCCTTTTCTTTGATTGAGACCTGGATTCCTTGTGTAATTTCATCCATCTCTTAGTTTTTTTTGGAATCGTTGAATTCATTACTCGACGTAGTCTAGCAGTTCGTCTCTATTTGACAGACCCTGCTTATTGCAATTCAGAATTGAATTGATTCTATCGTTGATGTATTTGCAATTCAATCCGAATCAATATATCCCAAAGTTTTTCTCTCCCCCACCCCCCCCCGCCTTTCTTTTTTAGAGTATTCAAAATCATACTATAACGCTTGATATTCATTCTTTTTTTTCTAATCAGAATTAGCAATTTCATTTGCTATGATTCTATGTTCTCCTTAGTGAAATATTAATCATTAAATTATTAAGAAATAACAAAAAAAACAAAATATCTCAAAAAATGTCTATAATGATCGAATGAAAATGCCAAGAAATTCGCATTTTCTCTTTATTATATCTTTCATCATATATATTATTCTTTTCTATGTATTAGATTACTCATCCGAGCCATATCAAATTGAAAATATCTGAAATCAAATTCAATATAGAAATTGGAATAGATTCTATTCTATTAGAAAAATCAATTTGTGAATTAGAGAAATAAAAAGAAAGTTCAAAAATTTCTATAATCCTATTTAAGGATATCCTCCAGTTAAGCATATCAAGTTAACTTTATCTTTATGAAGTTCTAGTATTTTTTTCTAAGTAGAACTTCCAATTTCGAACTAGTTAATAGCTAAGATTAATAATTAAGATCTGACATTTTACGGATTTCCTATACTATACATATTTCTATTTGTTACACTATTTCTGTTATGTAAGCCCACTTAGCTCAGAGGTTAGAGCATCGCATTTGTAATGCGAGGGTCATCGGTTCAAATCCGATAGTCGGCTTTTTTCTATATCGATGTTCCATGAACAAGAATCTCTCTTTTTCTCCGAATTAAATGGAGAATCCAGGATCTATTATGTGGTTCTACCTTACAATTTTGCTAGATACAAAACAATAAAATAAATAATATATATACAAAAAATCCAGATGTTGATGAAATTCCATTTTTTGTGGTACTTTAGTAGATTTTACTCTGTTTATCCTTTAGTTTAATTCAGTTTTAATTTTGATGTATTCTGTAATGTAAATACAATGAAATTAATTGTGTAAAATGAAATTTCAATAAAATAAACAAGGAGTCTTCATGTCCCGTTATCGAGGACCTCGTTTAAAAAAAATACGCCGTCTGGGAGCTTTACCAGGACTCACTAGAAAAACACCTAAATCCGGAAGTAATCTGAAAAAGAAATTCCATTCTGGGAAAAAAGAGCAATATCGTATTCGTCTTCAAGAAAAACAGAAATTGCGTTTTCATTATGGTCTGACAGAACGACAATTACTTAGATATGTACATATCGCTGGAAAAGCAAAAAGGTCAACAGGTCAGGTTTTACTACAATTACTTGAAATGCGTTTGGATAATATCCTTTTTCGATTGGGTATGGCTTCAACCATTCCTGGGGCCCGGCAATTAGTTAACCATAGACATATTTTAGTTAATGGTCGTATAGTCGATATACCAAGTTTTCGTTGCAAACCCCGAGATATTATTACTACGAAGGATAACCAAAGATCAAAACGTCTGATTCAAAATTCTATTGCTTCATCCGACCCGGGGAAATTGCCAAAGCATTTGACGATTGACACATTGCAATATAAAGGACTAGTTAAAAAAATCCTAGATAGGAAGTGGGTCGGTCTCAAAATAAATGAGTTGTTAGTTGTAGAATATTACTCTCGTCAGACTTGAACTTAACGAAAAAAGGAAAAGTTCATAGAATTTTCTTCCCCTTCCCCTTTCCCCGAACTAAATCGACCTAAGGCCCTTAATTCGTATTTTCCCATTCAACTAGCATAAATGGATTAACCCTAGGATCTTTTTTTCTTTTTTGTTCTTTCCTCTATGTGTATTTTACATACCACAGTAATTTACTAGAAAAAATTTCTATTAAATAAAGGTATTATTGCTGGAATAAATTGTTATTTGATTTGATACATTGTGATCGTTAACGTTGATCAATTAAGAGAAACGGAAAGAGAGGGATTCGAACCCTCGGTAAACAAAAGTCTACATAGCAGTTCCAATGCTACGCCTTGAACCGCTCGGCCATCTCTCCTACATAATCTTATTATGGAAAATAAACTAAGTGAATAGCGAGTTTTCCTATTCCTGCAGTACAGGTACAACCACAACGGCTCGGGGGTTCCATGGTTCTATTGGAAAAATTCCTTTTCATCTAAGTGGAAGGATCCAGGATTTTTTTACTAGGAATTCCGCTCCCTCGAAAAGTTTTAGTTTGGGTTTTCCCCAAACCAAAGAAAAAGAGAATGGAAGAATTCTTCTTATTCCATAATAAAATAGAGGAACCCTAGAATTCTGTTTGCATAAGGTACGCTACGCCATACAATCGAAATCTAAAAAAGGGTATGAGACAATTAATGACTTTGAAAACGCGAAATAGCTGATGAGAGAAGTTATTGTTGAGAAATAGAAAAGTGGAATGAAATCCAATCTTAGTCAAATATTTCATATCTCTTCTTGTCCAAACAGAAGGAAAAGGAGATAATTTGAGCTGAGCGGAAAATCCATACCTCTCTTATCCATTTAGAGCATATGGATCGATCGATTTATAAGAATCGAATGTGTTTGTTTTTATGTTATTTTGTGAAGAAATGAAAACAATTCTATATAGAATGGGTTGGGAATTATGCCTAGATCCCGTATAAATGGAAATTTCATTGATAAGACCTCTTCAATTGTAGCCAATATTTTATTGCGAATAATTCCGACAACCTCAGGGGAAAAAAGGGCATTTACTTATTATAGAGATGGTGCGATTTGACTCTTTTTTTTTTGTTTTTTTTTAGCCCTACCTACACCTCAGTCTTACGAGAAAGAGAGGGGGTTCGCATAGAGAGAACAAAATTAGTAAAGGAAACCCACGCTTGGGGAAGGTGAGGTGAACTAACAATTCCTTCTGTCGTGTATCCTCGATTGATGCGGCCTCAGATGCTTCAATTGTAGATTTGAGTATTGAGCGAAAGGTTACACCTACAGGATAGGTTCTGTATTACAGGCCAATCCTACTCTACTAGTACCAATAGGCAGCATAGGGGAGAAAAGCACTACACCTAGAAATAGGAATCAACAAGAGAAAAACTTTGTTAGAAATTAGCCCTTTCCTGATCGGTATCAGGGCTGGGAAGAATGGTTGGGATAACAAACAACCATCAGGTTTGTACTTTGGATACCCCTATAACCATCAAAGATCGTTGAAGTGGCTAATTCCTCTAAATAGGAGGCGTTGAGAACAAAGAAATTCTTGGAGCTATCGTTTTCCTCTAGCATTAATAGAATTCATTGGTGTTAAGAAAAACCTCTTGCGGGAAGGTTGGCTAGAGATTTCTTGGAAAAATACCAGCCCCTTTCGGTTCATAATAAGATGGGACTAATTCTATTTTTATTCTATAGATTATTTCGCTTAGTACTATGTACAGAAGGGAGGAGCCGTATGAGATGAAAACCTCATGTACGGTTTTGGAACGGAGATTTTTTGAATAGAATGAACGACCGTAACGGATGTTGGCTCAATCCGAAGGAAATTATGCGGAAGCTTTGCAGAATTATTATGAAGCTACGCGACTAGAAATTGATCCCTATGATCGAAGTTATATACTCTATAATATAGGCCTTATACACACAAGCAATGGAGAGCATACAAAGGCTTTGGAATATTATTTCCGGGCACTAGAACGAAACCCCTTCTTACCGCAAGCTTTTAATAATATGGCCGTGATCTGTCATTACGTGCGACTATCTCCACTATAGAAAGAAGAAAAAAAAAGAAAGGATCAAATTTTCTAGTAAATACTAGAAAAAGGGCTTTCTACATAGGGATCGTCAAAACAACGATTTTGCCCTATCAGCTGTAGGAAGGAAGGACACTTCACGAGAATCAAAATAGGAAGAAAGTATGGCCTATACTACTACTCTATGGATAAAGTTCCCAAATTGATAGAGAAAGCACCGTAAAGATCCATTAGTGAGCGACTGGGTCGATACAACTAAAAAAAACTGCTTACTTATCCCATAATATGGGGCAAAATTTAGGAATCTGCTTATGTAATAGAGCCGATCCACTAAGGAATTAAGCAGCGGTGTAGTATCAGATCCCAAAGATAGTA